TAATAACTCAATCGACTCTTAGAAAATATATTCTATTACCTTCATTAATAATAGCTAAAAACATTGTCCGTATGGTACTATTGCAATTTCCTGAATGGTCTGAAGATTTAAAGGAATGGAATAGAGAAATACATATTAAATGCACCTATAATGGTGTTCAATTATCAGAAAGAGAATTTCCAAAAAATTGGTTACTAGACGGCATTCAGATAAAAATCTTATTTCCTTTCTGTCTAAAACCTTGGCACGGGTATAAACTAAGGTATTCTTATCTAGATCGAATCAAAAAGAAAGGTCAAAAGAATGATTTTTGTTTTTTAACAGTTTGGGGAATGGAAACTGAACTTCCTTTTGGTTCTCCTCGAAAAAGGCCTTCCTTTTTTGAACCTATTTTAAAGAAACTCGAAAAAAAACTTGGAAATTTCAAAAATAAAATAAAAGAAATCTCAAAAATAAATAAAATTCTATTGATATTTAGTAGATTGAAAGAAGTAGATAAATCAAGAGAAACTAAAAAAGAAAAAGATTCTATAACAGATAATCAAATAATTAATGAATCAATGGATCAAATTAAATCTAAAAATTGGACAAATTTTTTACTAACAGAAAAAAAAATGAATGGTCTAACTGATAGAACAAGTATAATTAGAAAAAAAATAGACAGAATTACAAAAGAAAAAAAGAAAGTGACTCCCGGAATAAATGTTAGTACTAATAAAAATAGTTGTAATGCTAAAAGATTCGAATTAACAAAAATTATTTGGCAAATATTAAAACGACGTAGTGCTCGAATAATCCGTAAATTTTATTTTTTTATAAAATTTTTCATTGAAAAAATATATATAGATATCCTTCTATCTATCATTAATATTCCCAAAATACATACAAAACTTTTTCTTGAATCAATAAAAACTATTATTGATAAACCTATTTCCAATATTAATACTAAAAAAAATAACGAAAAAAGTAATAAAACCAATCAAAATACAATTAACTTTATTTCAACTATACAAAAATCCTTTTATAATATTTATAATATTAGTAATAATAATTCACAGAATTTTGATGAATTATCCTCCTTCTCACAAGCATATGTATTTTACAAATTATCAAAAGCCCAAGCCCCCAATTTGTTTAATATTCTTGAATATCGCGGAACATCTTTTTTTCTTAAAACTTCAATAAACAATAATTTTGGCAGACAAGGAATAATTGATTCTAAATTAAAAGATAAGAAACTTACGAACTCGAAAAAAAATCAATGGAAAGGCTGGTTAAGAGGTTATTATCAATATCATTTATCTCAGATTAAATGGTCTAAATTAATAGCACAAAAATGGCGAAATAGCACAAAAAAATGTCGTACAATTCGAGATAAAAATTTAAACAAAGCAGATTCATATGAAAAAGAACAATTGAGTTATTATAAAAAACAAAGTGATTACGAAGTATATTTATTACCAAATCAGAAAGATAATTTTCAAAAATACTATAGATATAATCTTTTATCTTATAGATCTATTAATTATAAAAAGAGGGAGGACCTCTCTATTTATAGATCACCATTCCAAGCAAATAAAACTCAAAATAATTTTTCTAATTACAATACACAAAAAAGAAACAAATTTGCTAGATTAGCCTATATCCCTATCAATAATTTTCTAGGAAAAAGTGCTAGTATATATATGGAAAAAAATATGGATCGAAAATATTTTGATTGGAAAATTATCAATTTTTGTTTTCAAAAAAAAATAGATATTGAAACTTGGGTCAAGGTCAATACCAATAGGAACCAAAATACTAAGACCGAGGATCCAAATTATCAAATAATTGATAAAATTGATAAAAAAGATCTTTTTTATTTTATGATTCATCAAGATAAAGAAAGCAATTCATCCAATCAAAAAAAAAAATGGGATTGGATGGGAATGAATACAGAAATACTAAGTCATCCTGTATCAAATCTAGAGCTTTGGTTCTTTCCAGAATTTTTCCTATTTTATAATGCATATAAAATTAAACCCTGGTTTATACCAAGCAAATTCCTTTTTTTGAATTTGAATATAAATGAAAATATTAGTGAAACTCAAAACCTGAATAGAAAACAAAAAGGAATTATACCGTCAAACGAAAAAAAATATTTTGAATTCAAGAATAAAAAAGAAAAAGAATTTGCAAATCAAAGAGCTCTTCGATCAACTATGCAAAACCAAGAAAGTCTTGTATCTGTTCTATTAAACCAAGAAAACGAGATTGCGGAAACTTATTCAGAATCAGACATGAAAAAACTACAAAAGAAAAAACAATACAAGAGCAATACAGAAGCCGAACTTGATTTCTTCCTCAAAAGATATTTACTTTTTCAATTAAGATGGGATGGTGCTTTGAATCAAAGAATGATCAATAATATCAAAGTATATTGTCTCCTGCTTAGACTGAGAAATCCAAAAAAAATAGCCCTATCCTCTATTCAAAGGAGAGAAATGAATCTTGATATAATGCTGATTAAAAAGAATTTAACTCTTACAGAATTGATGAAAAGGGGAAGATTGATTATCGAACCTCTTCGTCTGTCTGTAAAAAAATCAGGCCAGTTTATTATGCACCAAACCATAAATATTTCATTAGTTCATAAGAGTAGACATCGTATTAATCAAAGATACCAAGAGAAAATATATGCCGATAAGGAGGATTTTGATAAATCCATTCGAAGCCATCTAACTGGAAATAATAATTCTTATTTGTTTTTCCCTGAAAATATTTTAGCGCATCGACGTCGTAGAGAATTGAGAATTCTAATTTGTTTCCATTCAAAGAATAGTCAAGATATCGATAAAAATAGAATAGTTTGTAATGGGAATAATTTAAAAAGTTCTAGTCAATTTTTGAATGAAAATAACGATCTTGATAGACATCAATTAATTAAATTAAAATTACTTCTTTGGCCCAATTATCGATTAGAAGATTTAGCTTGTATGAATCGCTATTGGTTTGATACAAATAACGGAAGTCGTTTCAGTCTGTTAAGGATACGTATGTATCCCGCAATTGAAAAGTAATTAATGAAACTTTATATAGTACCATATCTGATATATGAAAGCAAACAAATGCACATATAACTTGTCTTACATTTTAGTCTAATATATGATACTAATTTAATGTAATGAGGTATCCATTATTTCTAAAAACGAATCAAGAAAATCTTCTTAATTTTAAGATTTAAACAATTTTCTTTTGAAAATGCAAAATAGACTATTGTTTTGTATACCTATTCGAATGCCAGTTTAATTGGATCGATTCTTTATTATTTAATAAAATTAGATATAGAATTCCATAAAAAATAAATTTCTTATGTATACCACTAAATCGCATTATTATTACTGATCAGTAAAATTCATATTTGTAAAAAAAGGGGATTTTTTTATGGTAAAAAATTCAGTCATTTCAGTGATTTCACAAAAAGAAAAAGAAGAAAATCCGGGGTCTGTGGAATTCCAAGTATTCTGTTTTACTAATAAAATACGAAAGCTTACTTCCCATTTGGAATTGAACAAAAAAGACTATTTATCTCAGAGAGGTCTGCGGAAAATTTTGGGAAAGCGCCAACGACTGCTAGCTTATTTATCAAAAAAAAATAGAGTACGTTATAAAGAATTAATAGGTCAGTTGAATATTCGAGAGATAAAAACGCGTTAATTTAAAAAATGATTTTACTTTTGATGACCCTCTTTTGATTTTCAACAATTCATGGAAGAATGAATCGGGAAAAAACCTATGACTGCACCAGTTACAAGAAAGGACCTCATGATAGTTAATATGGGTCCTCACCACCCATCAATGCATGGTGTTCTTCGACTTATCCTTACTCTAGATGGTGAAGATGTTATCGACTGTGAACCAATATTGGGTTATTTACATAGAGGGATGGAAAAAATTGCAGAAAATCGAACAATTATACAATATTTACCTTATGTAACACGTTGGGATTATTTAGCTACTATGTTTACAGAAGCAATAACTGTAAATGCACCAGAGCGATTGGGAAATATTCAAATCCCTAAAAGAGCTAGCTATATCAGAGTAATTATGTTGGAGTTGAGTCGTATAGCTTCTCATTTGTTATGGCTTGGACCCTTTATGGCAGATATTGGTGCACAGACTCCCTTCTTCTATATTTTTCGAGAACGAGAATTAATATATGATCTATTCGAAGCTGCCACCGGTATGCGAATGATGCATAATTATTTTCGTATTGGAGGAATAGCCGCCGATCTACCTCATGGCTGGATAGATAAATGTTTGGATTTTTGCGATTATTTTTTAAGGGAAGTTGCTGAATATAAAAAGCTCATTACGCGGAATCCTATTTTTTTAGAACGAGTTGAAGGGGTAGGCGTTGTTAGTGAAGAGGAAGCAATAAATTGGGGTTTATCAGGACCAATGTTACGAGCTTCCGGAATACAATGGGATCTTCGTAAGATTGATAATTATGAGTGTTATGACGAATTTGACTGGGAAGTCCAATGGCAAAAAGAGGGGGATTCATTAGCTCGTTATTTAGTACGAATCAGTGAAATGACAGAGTCTATAAAAATTATTCAACAGGCTCTGGAAGGAATTCCAGGAGGGCCCTATGAGAATTTAGAAACCCGGCGCTTTGCTGGAGTCAGAAATACCGAATGGAATGATTTTGAATACCGCTTCATTAGTAAAAAACCTTCTCCTACTTTTGAATTGTCAAAGCAAGAACTTTATGTAAGAGTCGAAGCCCCAAAAGGAGAATTGGGGGTTTTTATGATAGGAGATCAGAATGTTTTTCCTTGGAGATGGAAAATTAGACCACCTGGTTTTGTCAATTTGCAAATTCTTCCTCAATTAGTTAAAAGAATGAAATTGGCTGATATTATGACAATACTAGGTAGCATCGATATCATTATGGGAGAAGTTGATCGTTGAAATGATAATTAATACAAAAGAAGTAGAAGCTATCAATTCTTTTT